CAAAAACAAAAATCTTTAGATTTACAATCTAATATTTTAAAAATAAACTAAGTTTTCATATAAGAGAAAAATCTTTTAATTAACAGTTAAACATTTTACCTTAAACTATCTTCTAGAAATAACATTAAAACAATTAATTATACATATATATGTATAATATTATTAGATATGTTTAAAAAAGTAATGTAATCTATAAGGGTTTTTATTTCGTAGAAAGTTTTATTTGTAATTAATATATATGATATATATATATTACTTATATATATATATGTGTATAATATATATATATATATATTTATATATGCATATATATATAGATATATATATATATCATATATATTATTTAATATATATATATATATATACATATATATATATATATATATATATATATATATATATATATATATATATATATATATATATATATATATATATATATATATATATATATATATATATATATATATATATATATATATATATATATGTATATGTATATTTAATAATAATTACATATATATATATATATATATATTTAATAATAATTATATATATATATATACGTGTGTATATCCTAAAAATAATATACGTTGTGTATAGCACACGTAATGTATTCGTTTAACTAAAAAATTTCAACCATCCCATTCCAAAACTTTTAAAATGGTTTTTACAAACAACATATTTTTTATTTAATTAAAACCAAAATCAGGGTACTAATTCTATTAATATCACTATAAAGAAAAAAAGGCTACTTCATAATCAACAAGAGGTGACCACCTACAAACAAAACTAAGGACAAAAATTCCATATTGTGTTTTCAAAACACAAAAATATAGTTCAACAATATTATTAGAGACAGGTTCCCCTACCTCTACTTTACTACAACTTACTCCCCTATAGGCAATTGATGGATGATTTGTACCGCTTTTAAATAAACTTCAATCCCCCATTAAAGGGACTTTACTGTCTTTTACAATTTCAAGTACCAACTGCCAGCACTATCCAAAAAATACAACATTGTAGGCCAAATTAACCTCCTATATAAACCAAGTATCTATCTATTTTAACAGATAAAAACTAAGATTACAATCCTTAAGAATAAAATAAACGATCATACATGAGCCCAAAATAAGAGTTGTAAATGAGGGCTCTCAATTACTACTCAGCCTCCAAAGATAATTTAAAAGCCTGCCAATATTATTACAGTTTAAACTCAACTTTACTCCTGCTCTTTTAATTTTTATCTAACCAGGTACTAATCTGGTTCGTTCACTAAATCTTATAATCTTAAACACACACACAAAAAAATCTTCAATTTCACCATAAAATCAAAAGTACACTCCAAAAATTCAAGATTAACAACAATTAGAGTACAAGCTTATAAAGTCTAGCCGATTATTCTGGAACAAAATTTTTACAAACGACAAACTGCCGGGGTAGAAAAACATTGCCCACTAAGTGAATCACTATTAGATAACACCATCTTAATTTTACTTCAGGCCATAATCAAACCTAAAATTAATAAAAAACATAAGATAGGGGCAGCCTTTTCTTCGAAAAAGAAATATACTAAAACTATACTACTATCTCTTACCTACAGAACTCTATTTTTGGTTTTGAAGACCACTAGTTTAAAAATTAACTTAAATCTGCGCTAAAACAAGCATAAATCACTACCATAAAATTTCATATTACCTACCATAATAACTATGCCCAAAACACTTGAAATAACACTAAAACACATAAAATAAAAAAATATCATCTCATTCAAAACCCTAGAAAAATAAATAAAAAGTCTCATAACAATAAATTCCAATGAAATTAAAATAAAAATTAAACGTTGTCACTTAAAAATCAAAGACAAAGATCTAATAAAAACAAAAATAATTACAATTTACGTAAAGCACCAGAAAAATTTAAATAATAACTAGTAAAATTTATAAAAAAAACAAGCGCCGCGATAATTCAAATAAAAACTACCCAATAAACCCTATAAAAAAATACTCTAATAGAAACAAAGTTGACCGCCCTGTAAAAAAAAGGGTAAAATAAAAAAACTGACAATACACCCCCCAACAATGAAAGAGGGGTATTAATAAAACTAACCTTAGAAAGCCTCGAGAAGTATACCAAAATAACAAAAATACCTCTTAAAAACAGTAAACAAATAAAATAAGAAAACCACACATGTAAAAAAAAAGAAATTAATGGCATAGCCATAATCAGTGAAAAAATAAGAAAAAAACAACTCTTTATAGGATCTAAATTAATATAACTTATAACACACCTAAAAATAGCTAAAAAAAAAAATAAGCTAAGCAAAAAACTTTTATCCTTCTTATTGTAAGTAAAATGTTCTAAATAAACTAAAAGTTTTCAGTAAAGAAATTCCCAGTGCCCCAAACACTAAATTTTAAATATAAACTATATACTGAAACTAAACAAAAATTAGAGCCCCGAATCTCATACTTGCAAAGTATATATTTTTATTTAAAATAGGGCCCCATAACAAAAAAAAAAACAATATTAATAAAAAAACAATAGAATTAAAATAAAAACTTTTTATATAATTATTGCCCAACAAACTAGAAACAGAAACCACACCAACGCCTTTAGAATTCAAACCATTTAACATCAAATCAAAAAACTTATAATTTACTAAACCATAAATAAAATCCTTAGCCAAAAAATCTACTACAAATTTGTAAGTAAACTCCTTCAATAAAAACTTTAGACCTAAATAAACTAGTAAAATCATAAAAACCAAAAAAAAAATAGGGGTGAAAAAATCCACATACAAAAATAAACTAGGCAACGCCAATATATTAAAATTCAACCATCAAATAAAAAAAATAGAAAAAAAAATTAAAATCAAACTTAAAAAATTTATAATAGAGCCCCTACTAAAATTAAAAACAGGGCCACTGAAGCTTATAAAAAACCCCTTCCACAAACGATATCTGTAACCAAAAGTAAAAAAAACAGAAACAAAAAACATTAAAGCAAAAAAAACCATAAAAGAATTAGAAAAAAAAAACTCCAAAATAAAATCTTTTCTCACAGCACCTCTAGAAAAAACAAGACCACACAAACAAAATAAAGTAACCAATAATTGTAATTGAATAAAAGAAGGGAGATTACCCATATTTCTATAATTACGACCATCCTGCTGTCCAAAAGAGCAATGAATCAAATACCCGATCTGTATAAAAAGACAACTCTTAAATAAGGCGTGCCTCAATAAATGAACAAACGAAACAAAACCCAATCCTAAGCCCAAGGTCAACATAGAAAACCCCATTTGGGATAAAGTCCTTAAAGCCACAACTTTTTTTAAATCCTCTTCCACTAAAGCAGCAACTCTAGAAAAAAACATAGTAAAAATACCAATTATCAAAATAATAATAATTACTTCCTTATTTAAACTCAATTCAGAAAAATTTATCAACAAAACTAGCCCCGCAGTCACCAAAGTTCTACTATGAACCAAAGATCTAATTGGGGTGGGAGCACTTATAGCCTTGGGCAACCAACCTCTAAAAGGAAACCGGGCGCTCTTAGTAAAAGATGCAGCCAACAACATTAAAGACGATAAACAACAAAAAAAAGACAAACTCAAAAAATAATAACTTCTAAAAATAACTCTAGAAAAAAAAACAAACAAAAAAAAATCACCTAAACGATTTGTCAGCACAGTATTCATAGCACCACTACACCTATCCCAGTTATTATAAAACAAAACCAAAAAAAAACTTGAGATTCCCAAAAGATCCCAACTAAGAAGTATAGTAAAACAACTATTACTATAAATCAAACTAAATATACTCCCTACAAAAACTAATAATATAAAATAATAATAGTTAAAATTCAACTCACCTCTCAAATAATAAGTGCTAAAAAATAAAACCCTAACAGTAACCAATATCAAAATAAGAGAAAACATTAAACTATTAAAATAAAAATTAACTTTAAAAGACATAAAATCCCACTCAACAAAAAACACCCCAAGCTTAATAAAGGGTAAAAACAACACTACAACACAAACAAAGCCCAAAGAAAACACTATCAAAAAAATAGAAACATCAATTTAAATAAACCAAATCAGTTTACCATACCACCACTCTATATAAAACCCGCCAAAAATAAAACTCAACAATAATAAAAACCTAACTAAAGATCTACTATCAGAAACCAGAATACCCAAAAATATAACAATTTCTAAATCAAAAATAACAAACATCAACATCATAATAAAAAAATGGATACTAAAAGAATTCTGGATCTTACCAACACTTACAAAGCCACACTCAAAAGAAGAAACCTTATTTTTATAAAAGTCTTTACAACTTAATAAAAAATTTCCCGAATAAAACACAACCAACAATAAAAGTGTAAAAATAACAACCATAAACAACACAGACAAAAAAGACTTAAAAGCCTTTACAAAGTTTAAAACTTCAATAAATTTCCTTTCGTACTCTACACTACCACAAAAAAATAATTAACAAGATAAACAATTCTATCTCACGATGAATTAAACTAATATCACGTCCAATTTGTTACCAGAAGAACAGTCTAAAAAATAAAGCTTCCTCCTCTCTAAAACAATTGGGATACAACATCGATGTAAAACTTACCCATATCATAAGAAACTGATTAAAGTATGTTTTTCTGTTAACTCCGGAGTAATTTTTTCTATTAAAAATAGTAATAAAAATTATATAAAATTCTACCCTAGAAAGAATACCTAAAGATTAAAAAACCACTAGATAAAAAAATTTCCGAAGACTTATCTTTGTCTAAATACACTTATTATTTCTTAAATAAAATAATAATTCATAAAAATAACTAGTAAATAATCAACCAATAACCCCATTCATACTGGAACTCATTAAAAGCACAAATTATTTTGCTACCTTAATGTCCTCACGCTAAGACTGCCATTTATAAAATACATAGGGCAGAGGCCAGTATTAAATTAACACCTAAGTCTTTAAAAAACATTTGATAAAAATCCAAGTTAACACAAAAAAATTAAAACAAAAAACAAATTTTCAAAAAAATATTACTAAATCTAAAACACTAAATTTATTAAAAAATTAATAAAAAAAAACAAGATCACATAAAAAACAGAAAAAGTTATAAAACTTGAGGTATAAACACTTCAAAATTTCAACTTCCTATCACTACAAAAAAAAATATAATTTCCTAACAACACAGAATAAACAGATAAAAAGAAGGTCGACATATCAAAACAAAAACCAATAAGATTTATTGTGCAACAACAAAAATACAAGGCAATCTACCCTTCCCATCTATTAAACATCCTAATGTAAAAATCTAAAAACGGTATGCAATACCAAAAAATTTAAAAATAAAAGTTAAAGCCACCAAATTTCTCCTACACCACAAGTAGATATTTTAAAATAAACTAAATAGCTTAATCCATAAAGCCAAGACACCAACTCTTAAAATTGTCCAACAAAGTTACCTCCAAAGCAATAGGTATAAAACTGTGGTTAGCACCACAAATTTCCGAACATTGACCATAAAAAACTCCTACAATAGGAAAACTGTAAGATAAAGTCCTAAGAGTACCACTTATAGCATCCAGTTTAATAGAAAGCCTGGGCAAAGCTCAAGAGTGGATAACATCACCCGAAGTGATACAAAAACGAATATTAGTATCACAAGGAACAACACAACGATTATCAACCTCCAAAAGACGGGGCTCCCCCAACTCCAACTGGTCTAAAGATTTCATATAAGAATCAAACTCCAAACCGGGGATATCTCTAAACTCATAACTTCAATACCATTGATGACCAGTAACCTTCACAGTTAAACTACTGTCAAGGTTTATTAAACCATAATAATAAAGCAAACTCAAAGAAGGGATCATTTGTATAACCAAAATCAAAGTTGGGAAAACACTACACAAAAGTTCTCCAAATTGATACTCAATCTTCTTACTTTTAAAATAAAAACGCCTGAATAACAAATAAGAAAATATAACAGAAACAAAAGATAAAACACCGAACAACAAACTACAATTAAAATTATGAAACCAATCCATATAACTAGAAAACAAACTATTAGAAAACAACAACCCAAAATCCTGAAAAAAATTACCCAATAATCTCTTAAACCCCCTGATTGGAAATCAGGTATACTAAATTATACTAAAAGATCCTAAAATCTTAAATCTCTCCATTGACAATGGGATATAATAAAATTATACTACAATTTTATTTAAAATAATAAGAGATAAACACTATAAGGGTATGAACCTTAAGGACTAAACTTATCCTATCTTACTCTAAGACCCAAAATCCTGCCAATCTGCAATCGGCTATACTAAAATATAATAAAGATCCAGAACTTTAAAACAGTAGACCTATAAAAAATCTCCGACTGATAACTATGACCAAAAACGTACCCGCTAGAACTATACTCTGGCCTACTATTAATATGGTAGTCCAACAACAACAAACGATGACTAACGAAAGACTCCAACAACACAAAAACAAATAAAAACAAAGCAAAAACACTTACCATAGAACCGTAAGAGGCAAAAATATTCCAAACACTATAAACATCAGGAAAATCCAAATACTTACGAGGAAAACCATGAAGACCAGCAAAATGTAAAGGAAAAAATGTCAAGTTAACACCAAAAAACATTAACACAAAAACCACAGACATCATTATTTTATCATAAACAAAACCAGTCATAAACCCCCATCACAAAGTAATCCCGGTAAAAATACCAAAAACAGCCCCTAAAGAAAGAACATAATGAAAATGACTAACAACATAATAAGTATCGTGAAGGATAATATCCAGACTAGAATTAGATAACATAACACCAGTCAAACCCCCGATAGTAAACAAGAAAATAAAACCTAAAACCCACAACAATAATGGTTGAAAAACCATCTTCATCCCGAATAAAGTAGCCAACCAACTAAAAACCTTAACACCAGTAGGCACAGCAATAACCATAGTAGCAGCAGTAAAATAAGCACGGGAATCCAAATCCATACCTACAGTATACATATGATGAGCTCAAACAACACACCCAATTAAACCAATACTTAAAATAGCGTACACCATCCCTAAAGAACCAAAAACCTCCTTTTTACCCGTCAAGTATAAACTACTCTGGCTAATAATACCAAAAGCAGGTAAAATAAGAATATAAACCTCAGGATGCCCAAAAAACCAGAATAAATGTTGATAAATCAAAGGGTTGCCCCCCGTCCTCGGGTCAAAAAAAGATGTATTCAAATTACGGTCAGTTAATAATATAGTAATAGCGCCAGCTAAAACAGGCAAGGACAAAACTAAAAGAAAAACAGTCACAAATACAGTCCAAACAAAAAGACTCATATGTTCCAAAGAAATAGATCTACTACGAAGATTCTTAGTAGTAGTCATAAAATTAATAGCACCCAAAATAGAACTAACACCAGCACAATGTAAACTAAAAATAGCCAAATCTACACTACTCCCAGGATGCCCCATAGTACTCAAAGGAGGGTACACAGTCCAACTTGTCCCGCAACCTATATCAACAAAACACGCATCCAAAATCAAAAACATAGAGGTAGGCAAAAGCCAAAACCTTAAATTATTAAGACGAGGGAAACTCATATCAGGGGCTCCCAACATCAAAGGCAACATTCAATTACCAAAACCACCAATCATGGTAGGCATAACCATAAAAAAAATCATCAAAATAGCATGAGCAGTAATAACAGAGTTGTATAATTGACCACTACCTAAAAAAAAACCAGGCTTAGCCAACTCTAAACGAATAATAAGAGATAGGGCAGTCCCAACCATACCAGATCAAAGACCAAACAAAAAATAAAGAGTACCGATATCCTTATGATTAGGACTTTCCAATCAAACAGACAGGCCTCCTTGATACTTAAAAATACTTTTCAAATAAAACCAAAAATTTAAACACCAGTTCAATTTTAATTCAAAAATTTAACATTTATTGAAAAACACTCAAAAACTCAACAAAAAAAAACCTTTGTTGATGTCTTACTTCTCTTTTTTAAAAAAAAACTCTCAATCAGAAAACGTTATATATTATGACAATAAGAGGCACAGAAAAGCCGAAGTTCCAAACCCCCATATTAACAAAGCTCTTCCCTATGACAGCCCTGGTTAAAATATAAATAGAGTAATAAAAAGCAATAAAAAAATACAAAAATAAAATGTAAAACCCAAATTTTATAAAATTCAAGGCTGCCGTGATCGCCGTAAACTCGGACAGAAAAGACAACGAGGGCGGTGTCCCACTATTAGATAAAAAAACCACAACAAAAAACAAGGCTATAATCATACCAGAACTAAAAAACCTATTTATATAATAAACCATACGGCTAGACGACACATGGTAAAACTCACCGATAAGGTAAAACATCAAAGTAGAAGTATAGCCATGGGCCAGCATCATAATAAGACCCGAAGTCTTACCAGATATTAAAATAAAAATTAACGCCATTAATAAAAATCTTATATGGGTAACAGAAGAATAAGCCGCTAAAGCCTTAGCATCCCTTTGAAAAATACAACAAAAAGATGCCAAAATCATACCTAAAAATGCAATAACCATTCATAAATTATTATGCACAAAACTCAGGCTCCCCATAATACGTATAAACCCCGCGGTCCCAAGTTTCAATAAAAGACCAGCCAACAATATACTGGCGGTAGTGGGGGCTTCCACATGGGCCTTAGGCAACCACAAATGCAAGAAATAAACAGGGAACTTCATTATAAAACTCAATCTAATAAGAAAAACCATCTCCCAAGATAGGTTAAAATCAAAGTATACTAAAGTAAAAAAAAACCAACTCTTAAAATATACAAAAAGAAATGGCATAGAACAAAAACTGGCGTAAAAAATTAAGTAATAAGCCGAGTTAATTTTTTCAATTTGTGACCCGTACCCCAAAATTATAACCAAGATAGGAAACATAGACAGCTCAAAAAACATATAAAGTATAATTATGTTCGCAGGCACAAAAAATATTACACAAATAAAAACCAAGCACTCAGATAATAAAAGAAGAGGCCTTCTCTTCTCCCTGAGCAGGACCATCCCTAAAATAAAAAGGCTTATAACAACCAGTAATACAAAAGAAAAGGAATCTAAAAAAAAAATAAAACCAGACCAAGAAAACCCATTTATCATAAAAAACCTAAAAACAACCATAAACAAAAAAAAATACACAGGATTAAAAAAAAAATATACCCCAAACAAAAAAAACTCCATCAAAGCCACCCCATTCTCGCAATTACAAATAGCACGTTTTAAAATAAACTAAAATGGCAGTAAGACCATCAATAAACAAAGACAAACAAGAACAGCCAAACAACATCCACAAAATGCCAGTAAATAATAGCAAACTCTAATCCTAGATGATGGTTATAATTAAAATGTGACTTCAATAGGCGCAAAAAATTAAAAAACAAAAAAAGCCCCCCAAAAAATACATGCAAACCATGAAAACCAGTAGACAAATAAAAAATACTACCAAAAATTCCATCAGAAATAGAAAAACTAGCCTCCCTATATTCTATAATCTGAATAGCAGTAAAATAAACTGCCAAAACGCAGGTTAAAAAAAGTCTAACAGAACAGTCCTTGTTTCTCAACAACCTATAATGAGTCCACGTTACAGAAACGCCGCTACTTAAAAGAATAATAGTATTAAGTAAAGGTACACCAAAAGGGTTCACCAGATGTATACCAATAGGGGACCACACACCACCCAGATCATGAGCGGGCACAAGCGCAGCATCAAAAAAGGTCCAAAAAATACCAAAAAAAAATATAAACTCACTAAAAATAAAAAGCAGCACCCCGAACTTAAAACCATCCATAACAAAAAAATTATGATAACCCCTGAGACCCTCCATCACAATATCTTTACTCCACGCAAAAGACACCAGCAAAATAGAAAACAATGAAAAAAACAAACCCCACACCATACCATACTTAAAGAAAACCACCAAAGAACTTGTGAGCCCCAAAGAACTAAAAAAAACCAATAAAGGGTAACTAGAAAGCCTTAAAATATGAAAATTATGAAACAAAATACACAAAAATCTCCCAGTCCTAAACCGGGCATATTTATTATACTATATGTACCCCTACTACTTAAAAATAAATTTAGTTAAAAAAAAAACTAAAAATAACACAAAAAAAATCATAAAATAAGCACAAGAAAAAATTAAACTTAAACTAACAAAAGGCTCTTCCACTAAACACTGACCCAATCAACTCAATAAAATAAGAGTAAAAAGCAATATAAAAACTAAAAATTTACTAGACTTTGACAAAACAGAGGCATAATTATTAATAAATAAAAACCTAAACAAAACTATCTGCCTAGCAAATATGGCAACAACACCAACAACCTTATTAGGAATCGCACGTAGAATAGCATAAGCATATAAAAAATACCACTCGGGTACAATATGGGCAGGACTAGCTATAGGATCAGCCTCAATAAACATTTCAGGGTCACCCAAAATAAAAGGGTATAAAAAAACAAAAACAAAAAAAATAAATCAAACAACAAAATTTAGAGCATCTTTAGCTCAAAATTCTGGGTAAAAACAAATTTTATCATAATCACCATGGCAATAAAGTTTAGAAGTCCTTCCAGTCACATGCAGCATCAAAAGATGCACCAACACAATAAGAAGAAGACCTCATGGGACCAAAAAATGAACAACAAAAAAAAACTTTAAAGTGGAGCTAGAAACAGTGAAACCACCCCAAATTCAAGTAACAATAGAGACCCCTCAGATAGGGATAACCCTCAAAAGACTAGTAATCACAACAGAAGCCCAAAAACTCATCTGTGCCCATACTAAAACATACCCCATAAAAGCCTCTATTATAACCAACAACAAAATTGTCACCCCAGAAAGTCACACACCTTTTAAACGGTAACTACAAAAAAAAAGACCTTTAAAAATATGTAAATACAAAAAAATAAAAAAAAGACTAGCCCCATTAGAATGAAAAATACGGAAAACCCAACCAAAATTAACTTCATATATAATATACTGAACACTGCCAAAAGCCGAGACCCCATCATCAGTATAATAAAAAGCCAACAAAGTCCCAGTCAAAATCTGAAAACCTAAAACCATACCCAACATTCTACCATAATTCCAATTAAAAGTTAAAGCTTTTCTAGAAGGCAAACTAACAACCAGAGAATTAAAAAAACCCAAAAAAGAACTTTTCAACACCTCCTAAAAAATTCTTGACTCCTTCAAAGTCACATTTTAATATAAACTAAAAAGGTCCTACACTACACCCTTTTACACCAAAAATAAAAATTCTTCCTAAACTAAAGTGTAAAAAAACGAAATCTTCCTGGACCGTAACCAGACATAGGAATACATCTATTTCACGTTCTACTATTCCCAAGCGGAACTCCGCCTTATCAAGACGACATAATAAAATTTTACTAAAACAGTAAAATATTAAATAACAGGCAAAACCATTATAGGGATAGAAACAAAATAAAAAAACTTCCTATGGCCCTTTAAAAAAAAAAAATCCTTAGTTCTCATATTAATAAGCCAAGACCTAAAACAGAGCATAGATAAAAACATCAAAAATAACAAAAAAAGAAACCACGGACTCTCTAACTTCAATAATTCAGATAAAGAAAAGATTTTAATAAAAAAAGAAACCCTAAAAGGAATATTTAAAAAAACAAGCACAGTTTCTCAACCAACAAATCTGTAATCCTTAGGGCTAAAACTCGGCATCAAAAAAACTATTAATAAAATATAATAAAAAAAAAGATATAAAACATTAACAATAGATAAAAAACAAGTTAAAACAACCCAGTTAAACGACTCAGTAGAAGAAATAATTAACATATTTTTATAACTTTTAATTAAAAACAACTGAAAATAACACATCAGGATACCCAACAAAAATAAAAACAGTACCTTAAAACTAAACAACTGCACTAACACAGGTAAAAAAGGAAGTTTCTGGAAAGTTAAGAACCACATCAACAACCAGTTATAAACAGAACTAGTCACACTAAAAACCCAAAAATGAAACGGGGCCACACCAATCTTTAACATTACAATAAAAAACTGAGCCAAAAAAAAGTTAAAAACCAAAAAAAATAGACCCAAACTTTCTTGAATCACAAAATAATTAAAAACACTCACATAAGAACCCAAATTCTTTGATAGGATTACAAAAACCACCGTTATAAGAAGAAAAGATCTTCACCAAACAACAGTGTTTCTAGTAAAAAAATTCAATAAAGACAATACAAAAACAAAAAAAACCATAAAAAAATACAAAAACAAATGGGTGAACCCTAAACAGATTTAGAAGACCTGCCTCATATTTGTCAATTGTTTCATATCTTTTGCGCTTAAAACAAACGCACTTCTTATGCTATAACAACCTAAGATGTGAACCCCTCATCTTTAGATTAAAAATCTAACACTTTAAACTTAAGTTAACATCTCTAACCTACTCATTCAAATACAAATAAATTAAACGGGAAAAAATATAACTCTGGATAAAAAAGACAAAACACTCCATCATAATAGCCAGAACAGTTAACCAAACATAACCCACACCAGCAGTTAACTCCAAAAAACGGTAAATCATCATACTAATCATATGACCAACCAAAACATTCACAGTTAAACGCACGGTCAACGCCAAAGGACGGGAGATCTCACTAACAACCTCAACCAACAACATACTAAAAGTTTTCAAAAACCCATCCCCCTCCTTAGTAATATAAACCGAGAATTTCTCACTCCTAATAAAAGTAAAAAAAGTTCTTATTCAAGCCACCACCGCATAAACAAAAGTAAATTCTAACATACCACAAGGGCAAAAAGAATAGGTAAAATACCCACCAAAACAACAAGTCAAAAGAACAACAAAGGTAAAAATAGAGATAACACTACTCAAAGGTAAATCCCCCTCATATCTAAAAACCACAACTAAAACCCCCAAAAATTTTTTAACCAAAACCCCCAACATTCTTTCCTTAAAATAAAACAAAAACTGTAATACATAAACAAATATAAAAATATCCAAAAAATAAACATTCCTAATTACAAAAAAATTATTACAAAATAGCCCAGAAAAATCAAAGAGACAGGTAACAATTTAAACCAGAAAAAACTCATTATCATATCATAACGAAAACGAGGATACGAACTACGGATAAAAACCAAAACAGAAAATATAACATAAATAACAATAAAACTAAAACTAAAAAATAAAACAGAAGTCAAAGTACTAAAAAATAACAAAGCACCATACTCACCCAAAAATAACAACACAAAAGCAACCCTAGAGTACTCAACATTATAGCCCCTAACCAGCTCTCTTTCACCCTCGGCAAAGTCAAAGGGGGCACGATTAAGTTCAGCTAAGACCATAAAAAGAAAAGGCAAATAAATAACAAAAAGACTCAAATTAAAAAAACTACAAAAATAAAATATATTAATATGGATCACAACAGATAACAAATATAAAGAAAAAGCAATCTCATAAGAAATACTTTGTCTTCTAGCACGAATAGCACCAACTATACCATACTTAGACTTACTAACAGCCCCCCTAATAAGTGTAGTGTAAACAGAAAACCCGATCAAGCACAAAAAAAACATCACAGAAAATTCAAAGGTCATAAAATCATAAAAATAAGGCAAAACAAATCACTCCAAATACATTACAATAAAAAAAACCCCAGGAACCAAAACAAAAGATACTTCTGAAGCATTCAAGGGCAACAATTGCTCTTTCTTCAACAACTTAATTCCATCAAAAATAGCCTGCAACAGACCCATAAAACTAACCTTATTAGGTCCAATACGCTGTTGACTGCCACCAAGTAAATGACGCTCATACAAAGTCACAAAAGCAATAGCCTGAACCACAAACACTATAAGAAGAATAATATGAATAAATATCAGAATCAA